TGAATTTAATTGTTATTTTATAACAAACTAAATGTGATTAACTGTTATATTTTTTTTTTTGACTTAATATTTTTTAAGAAGTTTATTTTTTTTAAAAAAAAATAAGTAAAAAAAACCTCAAGAATTTAAACTATGAAAATTTTTAAAAAAGGTCTGTTTTTAAGTACTAAGGCTTGGAGGTTAACATTGAATTACTAAAAAATGGGGGATTTTCTATATTTGAAAATATTAGAAAAAATACGAGGTGCTAAAAAAAAAAAATTTTTTTTTTTTTTTGAAAAATTGACGAGTTAAGAATTTCTTTAGTATTTTTGGGAGGCTCTTTTAAATCTTTAAAATATTATATATATAATAAATAATATATATATATATAATTAAATATATATGTATATATAACTCCTACTCTAAATAAATAAGAGTAGGAGTTATATATATATACTATTATATATATATATATATATATATATATATATATATTATATTATGTATGTATGTATATATATATATATATATATATACATACATATATATAATTAATATATATATATATATATATATATATATATATATATATATATATATATATATATATATATATATATATATATATATAGTGTATTATAATTACATAATAATAATTATGTGTAATAAATTAAATTGGACTCTTCAGTTTTAGAAGAAAAAAAAAAACTGAAGAGTCATAATCCTAAGTTCGTTTATTTGTAATGTAAATGAGTTTTTTTATTACAAGTTTAAGATCTGTATACTTATATTAATTACTTTATGTTAGTTAAATTTATTTAGTTAAATAATGTATTTTATTTTAGTAAAAAAATTTTTTAAACTCTTTTTTTTACATGCAAATTTTTGTGTATGAAATTTTAATATATAATTTGGTAGTAATTATGATTAATTAATTTAAAGAATTTTAGAATTATAAATTGATAAAAAATTTAACTAATTTTGTGCCAGCAGTTGCGGTTATACAATTAAATTGAAAAAATTTTTAGTCATATTAATTATTTTTCTGTATGAAATAAACATAAAAATTTAAGGTAAAATTTTATTTTTATTTAGTATTCTAAATTTTATTTAATTAAGAAACTATAAGTAAATCAGGATTAGATACCCTGTTATAGGTGTGTAAATATAGTGGAGTAGTAATAGTTATGGTCTAGGAACTCAAAAAATTTGGCGGTATTTTATCTTATCAGAGGAACCTGTTTAGTAATTGATATCCCACAACTTATATTTACTTTTATTATTATATTTGTATACCGCCGTCATGAATCTATTAAAAAATTTAATTTTCCGTTATTCTTATGGAATACATGTTAGGTCAAGGTGCAGTGTGTAAAAGTTATAAATGGGTTACTTTAGTATCATGAATGAAATAAAATATAAAAAACTGTTATGAAATAGGATTTGATAGTAAACTAATTTAGAGAAATTTAATGAAAAAAGATTCTAAAATATGTACACATTGCCCGTCACTCTTGTTTAAAATAAGATAAGTCGTAACATAGTAGATGTACCGGAAGGTGTATCTGGAATTAGAGTTTATAGCTAATTTAAGTTTATTGTTTACGTTAATAAGATACCTTTCCGGTTTTGCTCTTGAATTAGTTTAATAAACAAGCAAAGTGTGTAATTTTTTAATTATTAATTGTAGAGGGGACTATAATTTATAATTACAAGAAGACTATTTTGTTGTACCTTTTGTATCAGGGTTAATTTAAGCTAAGTTCTTAAGAACTTTCCTCGAAGAGGAAAGATTTAAGTGAATAAAAGTGTATTTGTTTAATAAAAAAATCTTAATATTTGCTTAGATTTGATAAGAAAATCGATTTTCTATTTCTAGTTACTTTAATTTTGATTAAGTCAATGATTTTAAAGCATAAATTGTTTTTAAAATGAAATTTTTTAAAGGATAATCTTTGAGAAAGTATTATAGTTAAAGATGTTTATCTAAAAATTAAATTTAAAATTTGTTAATTTGTTTATGTAAAAATTAATTAGATTATAATTAATATTTTAATATCTAGCTTTAGAGGGGAGCTAAAGTTATATAATAAAATATTATATTTATAATAATAATGATTAAATTAGTAGAACAAAAAATTAATTATAGGAATTCGGCAAGTTTAACTTTTGACTGTTTACCAAAAACATTTCTGAGGGGAAGATGTTTTTGGTCTAACCTGCTCAATGCTTAAGTAAATAGCTGCAGTATTATGACTGTACAAAGGTAGCATAATCACTAGTCTTTTAATTGGAGGCTTGTATGAATGGTTGAACAGAATGTTTACTTTCTTTATTTAATGATAGTTGAATTTTAATTTTATGTAAAAATGCGTAAATTTTAAAAAGGGACGATAAGACCCTATAGAATTTAAAATTGTGAGTGAAAAAGAAATTTTTGGTTGGGGTGACTGAGAATTAACTTTTTTTTAAATAATTTATTGTAAAGTAAATGTATGATCCTAATTTTTAGATAGTAAGATTTAATTACCTTAGGGATAACAGCGTAATTTTTCTTTTAAGGCCATATTTATAGAAAAGATTACGACCTCGATGTTGAATTAAAATTATTTTTTGGTGAAGAAGCTAAAATTGTGAGTCTGTTCGACTTTAATTTTTACATGATTTGAGTTCAGACCGGCGTGAGCCAGGTTGGTTTCTATCTTTTTTAATTCAAATTTCTTTAGTACGAAAGGATCAATTAATTTAATTTTTATTTAGTAGGTTTGAATAACATTAAATCTCTATTTTGGCAGAAAAAATGTGTTAAATTTAGGATTTATTTATGTAGCCTATACAAATAGAAATATTTGTCAGCTTAATTGGTTGTTTTTTAATAATAATTTCGTCATTAATTAGTGTTGCATTTTTAACTCTTTTGGAACGGAAAGTTCTTGGGTACTTGCAACTTCGTAAAGGGCCTAATAAAGTTGGGATACTAGGAGTTTTTCAACCTTTTTGTGACGCAATCAAACTTTTTAGCAGGGAATTTTTTTTTCCTATTAAATCTAATTTTTACTTTTATTGAGTTAGTCCTTTTTTGGCTTTTACTGTAAGTGTACTTGTATGGTTAAGTTACCCCTATTTTAATTTAATTATTAGTTGGAAATTTAGTGTTCTATTTATATTTTGTGTTTTAAGAATTAGAGTATATAGAATTATATTTTCTGGGTGATCCTCAAATTCTTCTTATGGAGTTTTAGGTTCTTTGCGTGTTGTGGCTCAGTCTGTTTCTTATGAGGTAAGATTTTTTTTACTAATTTTAGCTGTTCTTTTCTTTTCAGGGAGTATGACTTTAAGATCGTTGAGTTTAATTCAATTGAAAACTTGGCTCATACTGTTTCTTTTTCCTGTTTTTGTTATAATATCAGTTTCTTTTTTAGCAGAATTGAATCGTACTCCTTTTGACTTTTCTGAAGGTGAGTCAGAGTTAGTGTCAGGATTTAATGTGGAGTATGGGGGTTCAGGGTTCGCTTTTATTTTTCTTTCTGAGTATTTGAGAATTCTTTTTTCAAGAACTATTTTAGTTATTTTTTTTTGTGGAGGTTTAGACTGTTCTTTATTTTTTTTTATTAAAGTTACTTTTTTTTCATTTTTTATTATTGTAATTCGTGGGACTCTTCCTCGGTATCGTTACGATAAACTTATAAACATATGTTGGAAAAGTTATTTGACCGTAATTCTCTTTTTAAGATTATTTTATCTTAGAGTAATTTAATACACTAAAGAAAGGCTTTACGGTAAATTTAAGTTTTAAGCTTAAAGAAGTTTCTTTATTTTACTTTCAAGGTAAATATTTTATATAAATTATCAAGCTACTTAAGTAAGTTGTCTCATATTTGTTGAGAGAGGGGAATAAATAAAAATACAATAAAGTAGAGGATAGTTATGATTTGACTGGAAATTACGTAAGGGGCATCTACTGGTTTTATTCCAATTCATGTTAGTAAAATTGTTAAATTTACTCATGTTCAGAAAAGATTTTGTCTAATAGGGTAAAATTGTAACCCTTTTATAAAGGGTGAAGGTATAAAACTTAATACTGATAGAATTAAAATTGAAGAAACTAAAGCAATAACTCCTCCAAGTTTGTTTGGGATAGCTCGCAAAATTGAGTAAGCGAACAGGAAATATCATTCAGGTTGAATATGAAGAGGGGTTACCAGAGGGTTAGCTGGCATAAAGTTATCAGGATCATTTAATCAATAGGGAAAATACAAAATTAGGATACTGAAGGTTATTATGAAAATTATATAACCTAGTAGATCCTTAATTAGAAAATACGGGTAAAAGGGAATTTTATCATTATTAAGAGGGGTCCCTAAAGGATTTGAGGATCCTGTTTCATGTAGGAAAATTAAATGGATGATTACAAGTCCTGATAGAATAAAAGGTAGTAAAAAGTGGATAGTAAAAAACCGGTTTAAAGTAGGGTTATCAACTGCGAATCCTCCCCACAGTCATAGTACTAAAGTTTCTCCAAGGTATGGGATTGCTGAAAGTAAGTTAGTAATAACTGTAGCTCCCCAGAAAGATATTTGTCCTCAAGGTAGTACATAGCCTATGAATGCTGTTCCTATAAGTAAAAACAAAATTAAGATTCCTCTTAATCAGGTTTTTTTAAAAAAAGCTGAATTAAAATAGATACCACGTCCAATATGTAAGTAAACAAACACAAAAAATAAGGATGCTCCATTTGAGTGAATTACTCGAATTAATCATCCGTTATTTACATCTCGACAAATATGAATTACACTGTCAAATGCTAACATTGTGTTAGGTGAAAAGTGTATAGCTAAAAATAACCCTGATATAATTTGAATTCCTAGCATTAATCCTAGAAGAGACCCGAAATTTCAGAAGATATTAATATTAGAGGGGGTAGGGAGATTAATTAATGAATTGTAAATTGGGTTTACGATAGTTGAGTGTTTGTTAACAGATGAGAACATTAGTATTTTTTTCGTAAAGGTCCTTTTCTTAGAGGTAAAATTGAGATTATAATTACTAGTATAATTAATAAATAAATAAACATAAAGTTAGAGGATCCTATGTTTAAAGGTAGAAACAATTTAAGGAATTCTATATTAAAGAGGTCTTTTAGGCTTAATGAATCAGAAGGTGTCGTTACTATTTCTCTAAATAAAATGAAAAGGATTATTACTATGGTAGTAACATATTGTATTCTAGTAATATTTTTAAGAAGAAATTTTTTGTTAGAACAAATGCTTGTTACATAAGTAAATAAAATTATTAATCCCCCAATTACTACTAGGAAGATAGTTGCTGGAATTCAAGCTGAATTAAAAATGACACGGGTATACCCACATGTTAATATTGTTTGAATTATAAGAATTGCCCCTAAAGAGATCGGGTGTGTTACTCTAGGAGTAACTGATGCATTAATCACAAGGAGTATTAAAATTGTTTTTATAATTTCAGCTTGTAATTTAACTTAAAATATTAGTTTTGGAGACTAAAAATGTAATTTTTTATTTGGCTGATGTTCTAAACATAGGTGTCCTTGATTTACAAGATCAAAATTTTAAATTAAACTATTAGAACTTTGGTTGGATTTTTAATTTTTTTGTTTATTTTTTACATTTCTCTTAGAACTTTTTTTATTATAAGTAGTCATGTATTAATAATACTTATGGTTCTTGAGTTCACTAGTGTTACTATTTTACTTATACTATCTAGTTATTTCCATTTATATTTGTTTGATGCTATTTCTTTAATTTATTTGTTGATTGTTATGGTGTGTGAGGCAGTCATAGGACTTGTTTTAATTACATTACTTGCTCGTACTCATGGGAGTGATTACTTTAAGGTTTCTTCAGTTTTTATATGTTAGATATTTTACTAGGATTTTGAGCTGTTGCGGTTTTAATACATTGGTCTTTAATTTCTTATTTTTTAATAATTATTTTTTGTATTTCTATTCTAGATTCCACAGAGGGTGGTGAACTTTCAGTTAAACTGACTTTTTTTATATTAAGAATTTGGCTTACCTTAATAATAATATTATCAGTAGATTTAAATTTAAAGTCTAAAGAGTTACTTTTTATTTTTATATTTATATTGTTATTTCTTATAATGGCGTTTTATTCAGATAGAATATTTATATTTTATGTAAGTTTTGAAATAAGTGTTATTCCAATTTTATTTGTTATTTTAGGATGGGGCTATCAGCCGGACCGTGTTGAGGCGGGGATTTATATATTGAGATACACTGTTTTTTTCTCATTGCCTTTATTAGTTAAGATTATAACTATAGAATACGGGAATGTGGAAGTTATATTTATTGGGTATTTAAGATTTATTATAGCATTCTTAGTTAAAATTCCTATAGTAGGGTTTCATTACTGACTTCCTCGTGCTCATGTTGAGGCTCCAGTCTTTGGGTCTATAATTTTAGCTGGGGTTATGTTAAAATTAGGAGGTTACGGAATTTTTAAGGTTGCTTTAATTATTGGGGATTCCATGCTTGATTATAATTTATTTATCATTATTCTTAGTGTAATAGGAGGTGTTTTTTTAAGAGGAGTTTGTTTTGTACAAAGAGATTTAAAAATACTTGTGGCTTATTCTTCTGTGGTACATATAAGTCTAGTACTGGGGGGGGTGCTTACTTTAAGGGAGTTGGGTCTTAATGGAGCCATTTATATAATAGTGGGACATGGATTTTGTTCTTCAGGGCTATTTTGTGTTTTAGGATTAACTTATAAACGATCATTAACTCGTAGAATAATTTTAAATAAAGGGTTTTTAAGTGTGATCCCAATTTGTAGTTTATGGTGGTTTTTATTTTGTTCTTCAAACTTGTCATTTCCCCCTTCGTTAAATTTGGCAGGAGAACTTTTCTTGTTTATTGCTATTTTAAGTTCATGTAGTTATATATTTTTTTTTATGGGAGTGCTGGGGGTACTAAGATCTATATATAGAATCTATTTATTTAGTTTTACTCAGCAATCTTCTTTAATTAATTTTTATTCTTTTAAATCTTTTAGTGTAATGGAGTCACTACTTTTATTACTTCATTGAATTCCTTTGAATGGGTTAATCTTGAATTTAAGAATTGTTTCTTTTTTTTAAAAATTAAAATAGTTTAATCTTTTTAAAATACTGATTTGTGGAATCGGAGATTCTTTGATTTTAATTTTGAAATTATACACTAAGTACACTTTTATTTCTTATTTTATAATTTTTATGTCGTTGTTAGGTATTTTTTGTATTTTATTAACTATAAGATTAGAAAATGTACTATTAATCGAAATTGAACTTTTTTTTTACAATTCTATTACATTTTCTTTTATTTTTTACTTTGATTGAGTTTCGGTTATGTTTATTACTGTGGTTCTTACTATTTCTGCTTTAATTTTAATTTATTCTAAAGCTTATATAGTTAATGAGTGCTATCGATTTATATGGTTAACTATTTTTTTTATTTTTTTTATGGTTATAATAGTTTTAAGTCCTAGCTTACTAGGAGTAATTTTAGGATGAGATGGGTTAGGATTAATTTCATTTTGTTTAGTAATTTACTATCAGGGGGGGGGCTCTTTCAATTCTGGTTTTATTACTGCTGCAACAAATCGTTTGGGGGATAGATTTCTTATTCTTTCGATCGTTTGGACAAGAATAAGTAGAATATTTTTATTTTGGGAAGATGTAAGAGGACTTATTTTTTTTATAGGAGCTTGTATAACAAAAAGAGCTCAATTTCCTTTTAGTGCTTGACTTCCTGCAGCTATAGCTGCCCCCACACCTATTTCTTCACTAGTACATTCCTCTACTTTAGTTACTGCAGGGGTGTATATACTAATTCGTTTTTATGATTGTTTATTGTGTGTAAATTTATTAAATTGATTACTCTTTATTTCTATCGTTACGATCTTTGTGGCTGGGGTAAGTGCTCTTCAAGAGTTTGATATAAAGCGGTTAGTTGCTTTTTCTACTCTTGGCCAATTAGGGTTTATAATAATAATTTTATCAGTGGGGGGTGTATATGTTTCTTTTTTTCACTTACTTATTCATGCTTTATTTAAAGCATTACTATTTATATGTACTGGGTTAATTATTTATAGAAGTATAGGTGGTCAAGATTTACGTAAAATAGGTGGGTTAATAGTTAACCCTGTTGCTTGTGTGTGTTTAAATATTTCTATATTTAGTCTTATAGGTCTACCATTTTCTTCAGGGTTTTTTTCTAAAGACTTACTCCTAGAGTTGGTGGCATGTAGATACGGGGGGGTAGGGTTTGGGATTTTTATGATGGTGATAGCTTTAATTACTGTAACTTATAGTGTTCGGGTTATTTTTTACTTGAATTGTATGGGTGGATGGGTGATTTGATCCAAAAGTTCTTATATACTCACTATTCCAATTTTTTGTCTAACTGTTCTTAATGTGGTTGCTGGAGGGGTTATCCATTGAATAATAATGGATTTACATTTTATTTGTTTAGGGGAATTTTTAAAGAGAGTTCCCTTAATTTTTTTAATTTTAGGTTTAATTTGACACGGTAAAATCTCTTTTTCTTTAAAAAGCAGTTGAGTACTAGCTAGATTACTATATATCTCAGGTGTAAGAAAACTTTTGGGGGGGGTGTCTAAAGTATTTATTTGTATAATAAAAACTATAGATCAGGGTTGAGGGGAAAGTTTATTAGGGGTAAACAAAAAGATATTTTTAGAAACTTCTTTGTGAGTGAGTAATGTAGTAAGAGGGGACTACTTCCTATTTTCTTTAGGAGTATCAATTGTGTATTTTTGTATACTGTTTCCATATAGTTTAACATAAGAATAAGATTTTGAAGAAGTCAAGGAAGTTTACACTTTTGGAAAAAAATCTTCTTCACGGTGAAAAAGTGATATTTTTTTGATAAACTACAAAAGAGGGGGGTGTCTAACAATGACTTGCTCTGAGATAGTTAGCAGCTTTCTCTAAGACTCCTTATACAAGAATTTTTTTCATTAAAATTATTAACAATAATTTGTCTCTTTTTGACTTTTGTATAAAACAAGGAAATTTTCTATTTTTAGGTCGAAACTAAATGTAAATTCTTTTACTTCTTGTTTGTCAGGTTAACAATATATGTTTCTTCTAAATGCAATGTAGATATTTTTAAAACTTTAACCCTATAATCAGTTTATTGATCCCTCTTTTCATTCTATAAATAGACCTGTAATTAGGATAGAAAATAGGGTTAATGAGGATCTAATTCAATTAATTAGTAGCATTTCTCTTGACACTATGGGTAAGGGTAGAATTAATGTAATTTCAATATCGAATACTAGAAATATCAGTCTGATACAAAAAAAGTGAATAGAAAAAGCAATTCGTGGTTTAGAAAATGGGTCGAACCCACATTCAAAAGGCGAAGCTTTTTCTCGGTCTATTTTTTTATGAATGTTAATGAGTGGGATGATATTAATTGCTAACGTGAGAATCATAAGAAGAATTAATCTAAATAATACAATAAATATTATTATTCTATCAAGAAGATTTATTAGTTGGAAGCTAATTGTAATTAGTTATACTAATAGAATTTATTTACCTCATCAGTAAATTGTTATATAGAGGAATAATCATACTACGTCTACGAAGTGTCAATATCAAATTGCTATTTCTATTCCCAAGTGGTGGTTAACAGAAAAGTGTATTTTATTTATTCGAACAATTACGTTAACTAAAAACAAAGTTCCAATTAATACATGGATCCCATGAAATCCGGTTGTTAAGAAGAAAGTACTCCCATATACAGAATCTCTAATGGCGAATGGAGAAGATATGTACTCATAAATTTGAAGTAATGAAAAATATATTCCTAAAGCTACAGTAATTATTAATCTTTTTATTCTTTGGTTTCAATTTCCTATACATATTGAGGCGTGGGCTCATGTTACTGAAACCCCAGAGGTAAGTAAAATAATAGTGTTAAGTAGCGGAATTCTAAGAGGATTAAATGTATTAATATTTATTGGTGGTCAAGATAGCCCTAATTCGTGATTAGGAGAAAGTCTATGATGAAAAAAACTTCAGAAAAATCTTACGAAAAATAAAACTTCTGATGTGATAAATAAGATTATCCCGTATTTTATTGAAATCATAACTGAAGAAGTATGATTTCCTTGGAATGTTCTCTCACGTTGAACATCTTTTCATCATGAAAATATAGTTAAAATAATTAATATTAAAGATAAAACTATAGGAGAGTTAAATTTTGTGTTGAAGAAGAGGATTGATATAGAAGTATAATTGAGAATAATAAAAGAAATAATTAAAGGTCAAGGTGAGGGGTCGACTAAATGAAATTGGTGATTTTTCATTAAGATATCTCACTAGAATATAAAGCTATAAGAACTGAAAACACATAAGATTGAATTATAGCTACTATTAATTCGAATCTAAGAAATACAATTTGAATTAAAAGTACGATTACTCAAAAAATTGATGAGGGGTTGAATGTGTTACCTAAAAGAGCTATAAGAAGATGGCCGGCAATTAGATTGGCAGTTAGTCGTACTGCAAGAGCTATAGGGCGAATAAAATTTCTGGTTAGTTCAATTATTACTATTAGGGGTATCAATACTATAGGAGTTCCAGTAGGAACTAAATGAGCTAATATTGATTTTGTAATAGTTAGTCAATAAAAGAGTATTAATGATGTTCAGATAGGAATAGAGAGAGTAAGGGAAAATACTAGATGGGCTCTAGAACAGAATGTATAAGGAAAGTTTCTTGTTAAGTTATTTATTATAATAAATAAAAATAGAGAGGTTGGAAGGAATGTTGATCCTTTTACTAAAATATTTTTAGAAAAAAGTGAAATAAATTCTTTGTTTATTGTTTCTGTTAATTTAGATGAAATAAGGGAAAATCGCGAGTTGAATTTTCAAATGTTTAATGGGATTAAAATTAATGAAATTAATATAATTAGCCAATTAAATGGGATTTTTATAACACTTGTTGGGTCAAATATTGAGAACAGTCTTATTATCATTTAATAGGAAAATTAATTGAATTTGGTTTCGTGGAAATCTTAATTTTCATTGGAATGTTAAAATAAATTATTGATGACACTAAAAATAGTGTAAATAATGTTAAAATTATTAATGTAACTCAGGGTAAGGGGGCTATTTGAGGTATTAAAAAGTAATTTATAGTTAATTTTGATTTGACAAATCAATGTTATTATTAGGTTTAACTAACTTTTTATTTAGGGTATTTGCTAATTACCATTAATTGGTTTAAGAGACCATTACTTGCTTTTCAGTCACTAAATAAGTTGAACGTTTTAATTCACGAAATAAAATATTTGATAGGAATAATATCTACTACAATTGGTATAAAAGAGTGATTTGCTCCACAAATTTCTGAGCATTGCCCAAAAAATCTACCTGTTCGGTTAGGAAACATAGAGATTTGATTTAATCGACCCGGAGTAGCATCCATTTTTACTCCTATAGCAGGAATTGTTCATGAATGAAGAACATCTGTGGATGATGTGATCAATCGGATTTGACAATTCAAAGGTAAAGGTGTTGAGTTATCAACTTCAAGTAATCGGAAAGTTCTTTCAGGTTTTATGTATGAATCAAATTCAATTATGTTGAAATCGTTATACTCATATCTTCAGTATCATTGATGTCCTATAATTTTTACAGTTAAAATGGGATTGAGCAGCTCATCTATCAAATAGAGTAAGTGCAGGGAAGGCAGTGCAATAATTCTTAAGATAATAGTAGGAATGAGGGTTCAAATTACTTCAATTAATTGGTTTTCCAAGATTCTTCTTGATAAAAATTTATTAATTATTATTTTAAATATAAAAAATGACACTACTGAGAGAGTTGTAGAAATAATCAGTATTCTATAATCATGAAATAAAATAAGTTGTTCTATAATCGGTGAAGCATTATCATATAGAGAAAATTTTAGTCAGTCAATTACTAAAGGAATAAGTAATTCATATTTAAATCTTAAATTTAATACATTTAGATCTGACACATTAGTATTTATTTAATTAAGATAGAAGGAATTTCTGAATAACTATGTTCTATAGGTGGGAAATTTTGTATTCATTCGATCATGTGAGTAGTTGAGTTGAAAATGACTACTCGTTTTGAAGTTAAAGCTTCTCAAATAATAATTATAAACAAAATCATAGAAAACGAAGAAATTATTGACCCTAATGATGATACAATATTTCAAGAGATTAAAAGATCAGGGTAGTTTGAGTATCGTCGAGGTATCCCTATTAATCCTAAAAAGTGTTGAGGAAAGAATGTTATATTTACTCCAAGGAATATTCTAAGGAATTGAGATTTTAATAATATTTTATTTATTATTAACCCTGTTATAAGAGGGAATCAGTTAATGAATCTTGCAATAATTGCAAAGACTGCTCCTATTGACAACACATAATGAAAATGTGCAACTACGTAGTAAGTGTCATGTAAAATAATATCAATTGATGAATTTGCTAAAATTACTCCCGTTAGTCCTCCTAATGTAAATAGAAAAATAAATCCTAGTGATCAGATTATACTTGGGGAATATTGTATTTTTATCCCAAAGATTGTGGCCAATCAACTAAAAATTTTAATTCCTGTTGGTACAGCAATGATTATTGTAGCTGAAGTGAAATAAGCACGTGAATCCACATCTATTCCGACAGTGAATATGTGGTGTGCTCAAACAATAAATCCTAGTACTCCAATAGAAAGTATAGCGTAAATTATTCCTAGAGACCCAAAAGCTGTGGGTTTCCCACTTTCCTGTGCAGTAATATGGGAAATTAATCCAAATCCTGGCAAAATTAAAATATAAACTTCGGGGTGTCCAAAGAATCAAAATAAGTGTTGGTATAGAATTGGGTCTCCACCCCCAGCAGGGTCAAAGAACGTAGTGTTTATATTTCGGTCAGTTAGTAGTATAGTGATTGCTCCTGCTAGAACGGGTAAAGCTAATAGTAATAAAAATGCTGTAATTAATACAGATCACACAAATAAAGGTAAGTTTTCTATTTTGTGTAAACATCTTCGTATATTGATAATTGTAGTGATAAAATTAATAGCTCCTAGGATCGAGGAGATTCCCGCAAGATGTAAAGAAAAGATTGCTATGTCTACAGAGTACCCACTGTGAAATATTGAGTTTGAAAGAGGGGGGTAAACAGTTCAACCTGTACCTACTCCTTGGTCAATTAGACTTCTTATAATTAGTAAGTACAGGGAGGGGATTAACAGCCAAAATCTTAAATTATTAAGACGGGGGAAGGCTATATCAGGAGCTCCAATTATTAAAGGTACAAGTCAATTTCCAAAGCCTCCAATGATTACTGGTATGGTTATGAAAAAAATTATAATGAAAGCGTGAGCTGTAACAATAGTGTTATAAATTTGGTCATTTATCAAAAGAGGAGAAGATTGACTTAATTCAAGTCGAATGATTAATCTTAAAGATAATCCTATGAATCCTGCTCAAATCCCAAAAATAAAATATAGTGTTCCGATAGTTTTATGGTTTGTTCTTAAAAGTCATTTCATTTAAAGACAAAATGGCTGATAAAAGCAGGGAACTGTAAATTCTCGTATAAACATTTCGTTTTTTTGTTAAATTTTTTATTCAATTATGATTTTGAATTGCAAGTTCAAAGGTAACAAAGTAAGTTAAGAATTTAACTAACAAAGCCTAAAATGCTTTTATTTTATTCTCAACTTTGAAGGTTAACAGTTTTCTTAACTTAAGACTTTAAGTAAGAGAAAAGAATATAGGTAAGATTATTAAATTCGAAATAGTTAGAAGGGACCCCCTATGAGAGTTAATTAAATTAATTTTTCATTTTTTGGAGCATTCAGATGTTAAACATATACTAATACACGATTTTATATAAAAATAAAGTGTAAAAAAGGATATAACTACGCTAGTGTAAGTTAAGAGTGGTATAACTAGAATTGTTTTTTTGACAATTATTCATTTTGGTAAAAATCCAATAAATGGGGGGAGTCCACTTATTGAAATCATTATTCTTACGTAGTGAATTTTGGCTTCTATACCACAGGAATTAATTTGGATTATTCATTTAATTTTGTTCTGTTCTATGAAATTTAATAATATTTTTGTTATAAATAAATAAGTGATAAAAAATAATATGAATAAAAATAAAGATTCCGAAATTCTCATTATTATTCATCCTGAATTGTTAATGGATGAATAGACTATTATTTTTTGGAAAGATGATTGGGTTACACCTCCGATTCTTCCAATAATAATATTCACAAAAATCACTCATTTAAATATTGTACTTCAGGAGGAGAATAAAATAATTACTGGTGTGATTTTTTGCATGGAAAGAAATAAGAATAGTCTTTTAGGGTTAAATTTTATTACAATAGGGGGAGTTCAAGTATGCAGGGGAGCTATACCTCTTTTTAAGATTAAAGCAATTGGGGTTAGGATTGCTCTAATTATAAACATTTCATTGTAAAAAATTATATGACTACCTATAGAAAAAAGAAATAAGGTTGATCCGGCCGATTGAATAAGGAAATATTTTATAGTACATTCGATTGAGTTGAGACTTTTTTCTTCTAAAAGAATAAAAATAAAAGTTAAAAGGTTCATTTCTATCCCGATTCACATAGTTAATCATGCATTCGATGAAATTGAAAACATGATTGATAAAATATAAAGGGGTATAATAATTAGATTATAATTTTTCATTAGAAAAAAGATGAAATCTATAGTTGGATTATGAATCCAATAGCTTAAAATTAGCTTATTTTTCTTTTTTATACTTTAGTGTTAATTTGCACACAAATTTTTGATATTTGAAGATTAAATAAGAGTTTAACGGTATAAATTTTAGAAAGAGTAATCACACATAATTTATTATATCAAAATAATCCTTTTTTTCAGGCATCTTTCTG